TATGTAACTATTGAAAGTGACGATATTATACATAGCGTGACTATTCCACCAAAAAGTTTTCTATTAGTTCAAAATGATCAATATGTAGAATCAGAACAAGTGATTGCTGAGATTCGCGCGGGAACATACACTTTGAATTTGAAAGAAAGGGTTCGAAAACATATTTATTCTGATTCAGAGGGAGAAATGCATTGGAGTACCGATGTGTACCATGCATCCGAATTTACATATAGTAACGTCCATATCTTACCAAAAACAAGTCATTTATGGATATTATCAGGAAGGTCGTGCAGGTCCGGTGCAGTCTCTTTTTCACTCCGCAAGGATCAAGATCAAATGAACATTCATTCTCTTTCTACCGGAGAAAGATATATTTCTAACCTTTTAGTAAGTAATGATCAAGTAAGACATAAATTCTTTAGTTCCAATCCTTCTGGTAAAAAAGAAAGCAGGATTCCTGATTATTCAGGGCTTAATCAAATCATATGTATGGATCATTGTAATTTTATATATCCTGCTATTTTCCACGATACTTCGGATTTATTGGCAAAAAGGCGAAGAAATAGATTCATCATTCCATTTCCATTCCAATCGATTCAAGAAGACAAAGAACTAATGCCCCCTTCTGGTATCTCGATTGAAATACCTATCAATGGTATTTTTCGTAGAAATAGTATTCTTGCTTATTTTGATGATCCTCAATACAGAACACAGAGTTCAGGAATTACTAAATATAGGACTATAGGAATTCATTCCATTTTAAAAAAAGAGGATTTAATTGAGTATCGAAGAGTCAAAGAATTTAAGCCAAAATACCAAATGAAAGTAGATCGATTTTTTTTCATTCCCGAGGAAGTGCATATTTTACCTGAATCTTCTTTCATAATGGTACGGAACAATAGTATCATTGGAGTAGATACACCAATCACTTTAAATATAAGAAGTCGAGTAGGCGGATTGGTCCGAGTAGAGAAGAAAAAAAAAAAAAATGAATTAAAAATATTTTCTGGGGATATCCATTTTCCTGGAGAGATGGATAAGATATCCCGACACAGTGGCATCTTGATGCCACCCGGAACGGTAAAAAAAAAAAATTCTAAGGAATCGAAAAAATTTAAAAATTGGATCTATGTCCAATGGATCACAACTACCAAGAAAAAGTATTTTGTTTTGGTTCGACCCGTAATTCTATATAAAATCGCGGACGGTATAAATTTAGTCAAACTTTTCCCCCAAGATCTGTTCCAGGAAAAGGATAATCTGGAACTTAAAGTTCTCAATTATATTCTTTATGGAAATGGAAAATCAATTCGGGGAATTTCTGACACAAGCATTCAATTAGTTCGGACTTGTTTAGTCTTGAATTGGGATCAAGACAAAAAAAGTTCTTCTATCGAAGAGGCTCGCGCTTCTTTTGTTGAAGTAAGTACAAATGGTTTGATTGGAGATTTCCTAAGAATTGACTTAGTGAAATCCCATATTTCGTATATCAGAAAAAGGAATGATCCGTCCGGTTCAGGATTGATCTCGGATAATGAGTCAGATCGGACCAATATCAATCCATTTTATTCTATTTATTCCAAGGCAAAAATTCAACAATCACTTAGCCAAAATCACGGAACTATTCGTATGTTGTTGAATAGAAATAAGGAATGCCGATCTTTGATAATTTTGTCATCATCTAATTGTTTTCAAATGGGACCATTCAACGATGTAAAATATCACAACGGGATAAAAGAAGGAATTAATAAAATGAAAAGAGATCCTCTAATTCCAATTAAGAATTCGTTAGGCCCTTTAGGAATAGCCCTTCAAGTTGCAAATTTTTATTCATTTTACCGTTTAATAACTCATAATCAGATCTCGATAACTAAAAATTTGCAACTTGACAAATTAAAGGAAACTTTTCAAGTATTTAAATATTATTTAATGGACGAAAACGAGAGAATTTTTAAGCCCGATCTATGTAGTAACATCATTTTAAATCCATTCCATTTTAATTGGCATTTTCTCCATCATAATTATCATCATAATTATTGTGAAAAAACGTTTACAATAATTAGCCTTGGGCAATTTATTTGTGAAAATGTATGTATAGCTCAAACGAAAAATGGACCACACCTAAAATCGGGTCAAGTTCTAACTGTTCAAATGAATTCTGTAGTAATAAGATCGGCTAACCCTTATTTGGCGACTCCAGGGGCAACTGTTCATGGCCATTATGGAGAAATCCTTTATGAAGGAGATATATTAGTCACATTTATATATGAAAAATCGAGATCTGGTGATATAACACAAGGTCTTCCAAAAGTGGAACAGGTATTAGAAGTGCGTTCGATTGATTCAATATCGATGAACCTAGAAAAGAGAGTTGACGTTTGGAACGAGCGTATAACAAGAATTCTTGGCATTCCCTGGGGATTCTTGATTGGTGCTGAGTTAACTATAGTGCAAAGTCGTATTTCTTTGGTTAATAAAATCCAAAAGGTTTATCGATCCC